CTGCGGTTTGTGCCGCAAAGGGTGTCCCTCTTCTTGTACCCTTGAATCCACAAGTACCGGCGGAGGACCAAGAAATTACCCGGCCTCGTACATCTGTAACAGTCACAATGGTATTGTTGAAACTTGCTTGAACATGAATAACCCCTTTTGGTATTCTACGCGCATTCTTACGTAAACCAATACGCCCATTCCTACGTGAACCGATTCTGGGTGCGGGTTTTGCCATATTTTATCGTCTCATAAATATAAGTCAGAGGTATATGGATATATCCATTTCATGCCAAAACGGATCTTTTCCGCTTTTTTTTATTTATATATTGGGTCCCTTAGGGAGTCTCTTTTATTTTATAAAGATTATCCTTGTCTTTGTTTATGTCTCAGGTTGGAACAAATTACTATAATTCGTCCCCGTCTACGGATCAGTCTACATTTTTCACAAATTTTACGAATGGAGGCCCTTATTTTCATATTTGTCATTCCTTAACTGAATTTCAAATTTACTTATTTGAAGAAAATTAGTTTCTGGAAATTTGAAACTTTCGGATTGTATCCCTCCGAAAGGAATATTGAAGTTGAAAAAAAAACCACCTAATCGTTTGAATCCTTGTTTCGGAGTCTAGAAACTATACGCCCTTTGGTTGAATCATAATGACTTCTTTCAATTTTTACTCTATCTTCCGTTGGTATACGTATAAAACTACGTTGAATCCTTCCTGAACCATAACCTAGAATCCGATCTTCATTATCTAAATGAATCCGAAGCATACCATTCGGAAGTGATTCAGGAATTAAACTTTCATGAATCCAGTTTTCTTTTTTCATTCGCGGTAAAACCTCCTTGAAGTATTAAGTAAGAGGAGAGTGAGAATAGAAACCCGTTCTTTATCTTTTTTTTTCACAAATAGTAAAGTTCCATATCTTAATTTGGATATAGGAAAGCTTACCATATATAACACAAAATTTCTCCGCCGATTCCTTCTAGTCGGGCCTCTCGGTCCGTCATTATACCCCGAGAGGTAGAAAGAATTACAATCCCCATCCCACCTAAAATTCTAGGAATTCGTTGATAACTAGAATAGATTCGTAGACCGGGTCGACTGATCCGTTTTAAATTTAAAACAGTTTTACATGGACCTTTCCTATTCCTTCTATGCCGTAGGGTTAAAACCAAAAAATATTTGTTGTTTTCCTGATGTTTCCTCACATTTTCAATAAAACCTTCTCTTAACAGTATTTTAACAAGGTTTTCGGTGATGTTAGTAGATGGTATTCGAACTGTTCCTTTTCTATTCATGTCGGCATTGCGTATAGAAGTTATTATATCAGCAATAGTGTCTTTACCCATGATAAATTAAAATTATTGTTACCCCCGAACTTTGATATAATCAACATGCTTTTTTCTTTCTATTTTATGAATCGTTAAAGATATATGCGTGAGACAAATTTACTAATTAATCTAGTTTACTCTATTCATATTTTATTCAAATGCTATAATAGCATTAGAGTCTCCGTTTTATTAGACTTATAATACTTCAGGTGCTAATGAAACTATTTTAGTGAAATTTAACTGTCTCAATTCCCGTGCGATCGCACCAAAAATTCTAGTTCCTTTGGGATTTCCTTCTTGATCAATAACAACCGCAGCATTGTCATCATATCGTAGTATCATACCGTTGTCACGTTTGAGTTCTTTACAAGTACGTACAATTACAGCTCTGATCACTTCGGATTTTTCTAGAGGTGTATTTGGTATTGCTTCCTTGATTACAGCAACAATAACGTCACCAATATGAGCATATCGTCGATTACTAGCTCCTATGATTCGAATACACATTAATTGTCGGGCCCCGCTGTTATCCGCTACATTTAAGTGGGTTTGAGGTTGAATCATATCATTTTTTTTTTATTTGCTCTTTCACTGCGAAGGGGCTAAGTAAAAAAAGAAATATTGTTTGTCCAAAACAAAAAAAAAAGAAACCTATAATTTTGTTTTTTTTTTTCATTCAAAAGATTTCTTTTCTTTGGTTATACATTCTTATCCCGAAATAATGAATTGCGTTCGTATAGGCATTTTGGATGCCGCTATTGAAATAGCCTTTCTGGCTACATTTTCTGCTACTCCACCCATTTCATAAAGTATTCTACCCGGTTTAACGATAGCTACCCAATATTCGGGAGATCCTTTACCGGAACCCATACGCGTTTCCGCGGGTCTTACTGTAACAGGTTTGTCTGGAAATATACGTACCCATATTTTTCCGCCGCGGCGTACGTTTCGTGTCATTGCTCGCCGCCCTGCTTCTATTTGTCTAGACGTGATCCACGCGGGTTCAAGTGCCTGAAGAGCATATCTACCAAAGCAAATACGATTACCTCGATAAGATATTCCTTTCATTCTTCCTCTATGTTGTTTACGGAATCTGGCTCTTTTGGGGTTATAGTTGATGGTTCTTTTTCAATTTCAATTCCATCTCTACTACAGAACCGGACATGAGAGTTTCTTCTCATCCAGCTCCTCGCGAATGAAAAATAACAATTATAACATGGTATACATGTATTTAATGAATAATATACTGAATCGTGGGAGTCTTTGAGATTTTATCTAATATCTAATCTATTAGAAATTTGTATATCTTGTTTTGATAGTTTATATAAAAAAAACTAAACATGTATTCAATTTCTATTTATTTATAGTTATAGATAATTATTTTATAGATTAGTTAGAGATAATAATAATAGAATTTCGTTTTATTATAACGAGTATTTATTTTGTTTTGTCTTTTTTATTATCATATTATATTGGATCTATCAAAATTTAGAAATCCAATAAAATAAAAACTTTCGCGGGCGAATATTTACTCTTTCCATATCTATTTCAGTTGTAGGGTTATCCTATGACATGGCCTCTCAGAATAAAAGTGGATTGGTCCCGGGTTCGTTTCGCCATCCTACCCAATGAATTATTAGGATTCGTTTTCAATAGAATCTTCTGCATCCACGGGTTCCGTCGTTCCCATCGCTTCGCGATTAATGGTTAGGCCTGAATTCTACAGCGGAGCTCCTAATGAAAATGAAATGTGTTATTGAGTCAATTTTCTCAGTCTTTGTGGACCCGGGGCTCTTGACTTTTTTTGTTCTATGAACAAATTCATCGAATTATAGATCAATCAAATTAGTATTGATGCTTTATTACGCTATCCTTTATAAGATCGCTCAGAGACCTTACATATTGGAATCATATAGCATTAGTATTCTTTTTCTCTCTTTCTCTCACCCTTCCATTTATCTGCATTCTTTTTGTTATTGCTTCACAACTTAAAATCAGATTGGTTTTTCTTTTTTTTGCTTGTTTATGCAAACAAAAATTCAGTTGCTACAATGATATGATCAATATATCATATCGTGACTAGTTCTTTAGATCCAGATAATATGAAGCGGTGAGTTGGTTATTAGTTCGATAGTTATTAGTTCATACTATGGGCCAGTCCTTTTTTTTGACTACTAACCCTACAAAAACCAACGAGTCACACACTAAGCATAGCAATTATATCAATATAAAAAAATGAATTGAATTTTTATTCAACCTTATAGAATTGCCCATTTTTTTTTTTTTTTTATTTAACAGAAAAAGAATGAAAGAGTTTGTCATTTTTTGCTTTTTTATTTCCGATAGAACGTAAAGACAAGTCAAATAAAGGCTTAGGCTTCCTCGTCTACAAATATCCAAATTTTGATGCCTAATACCCCATAGATAGTTCCAACTGCATAGGAACAATAATCAATTTTAGCTCGAATGGTTTGTAGAGGAACTCTACCCTCTCTGATCCATTCGACACGCGCAATCTCTTTTCCGTCGATACGTCCTGCAATTTGTACTTGAATTCCTTTTGTACCTGCTTGTTCAGTTAATTCAATAGCCTTTTTCATTGCTTTTCGAAATGAAACCCTATTCTTTAATTGTCCGGCTATAAATTCGGCGAGAATATTAGGGTGTCCATAAGGGTTTGTAATTCTTGTAAGAGCAATGTTGAGTTTTCGGTTTACACAATTAATTTCTTTTTGTACATCTATCTGCAATTCTTCGATTCTTCGAGGCCCACCTTTACCTTCTAGTAATAATTTTGGGAATCCCATATAGATTATGACCTGAATCAAATCGATTCTTTTTTGAATCTTTATGCATGCAATTCCCTCAACACCAGAGGATATTTGAATATTTTTTTGTACATAATTCTTGATCCAATCTCGGATTTTTTGATCTTCTTGTAGCCCTTCGGAATAATTTTGTGGTTGTGCAAACCAAAGAGAATGATGACCTTGGGTTGCACCAAGTCTGAAACCAAGTGGATTTATTTTTTGTCCCATAATCTCCCAATACTATATATATCATGACACGTCATATCCGTGTACTTACTTATTTTTATTTCTCCATACGTTGCCTTTGAAGTATAATATGGCGTATTTGGCTCCTTTATACTTCCTTTTTTATACTTCCTTTACAGATATATCTTTTAATCCAATAGTTATATGAAAAACGGGTCTTTTTATCGGATAACTGCGCCCTCGAGCTCGAGGTTTTAATTTTTTCACAGTAGTACCCCTTCACGACTTCCGCTTTGCTAATGATTAAACTTGCTTCGTTTAAACCGACATTGTGAATAGCATTTGTTGCTGCAGAATAAACCAATTTTAAAATTGGATAACTCACTCGATAAGGCATAAGTTCGAGTCTCATACGTCTTTCTTCGTATAAACGTCCACAAATCTGATCAATTTCAATTACTCTTTTTGCTTTATTAGCAGACATACATATATGTTTACTTAAAGCGCATATATATTTCGGTATATGGATTCTTCTTTATCATAAGATTTGCCTCTCGCTAATAAACAATAAGCATCTATATTCACTTTTATTAACTACTCTTATTTTAACGACGAGATCTATTATCATTTTTTGCGTGTCCTCGGAAATTTATAGTAGGTACGAATTCCCCCAATTT